AAAGTAAAAACAAAATATGAATTTCAATTTTCATCCAACATACTTGGTCTTTGCGAGAACCGCGTGAATCACTACACTACTTGATTCACGCGGTTCTTGCCGGTTGACACAATGTGTTTTATATACACTATATTGCACTCTGTTTGTATTCGTAATAACTTTTCTTTTTTTTAACTAGAGGTTAACGTAAATGAACCATAACTATGTAGCCCGATTCCTAATAGATTGACCCCAAAATAGCATATCCAAATTATAAGAAAGCCTAGAGTCGCCACAATTGCGGAATTTGTCCCCTGCAAATTTTTATTTGTTCGAGTATGCAAATAAATTGCGAATACGATCCACGTAATAAAAGCCCAAGTTTCCTTTGGATCCCAACTCCAATATGATCCCCATGCTTCATTGGCCCATACTGCTCCTGAAAGAATCCCTATGGTTAAAAAGATAAATCCTAGGCTAATCACACGATAACTCCAATAATCTAATTGTTGAATCAATTGGGCCTTGTAATAATTCTTAGCATAAAAAAAAGAGGTTTTTTTTAAAATATTGTTTCTTTCATTATTGTATTGGATTTCACCAAATGAAAAAGATTGATTTAATTTTAATAAATTATTACTTTTAGAACTATAAAAAATCTTTCTAAATGTAATGACAAGAAGTGCTACTGATAATAATGATCCACAAAGAAGAGCTGCATAGCTCAATATCATCATACTTACGTGCATTATTAACCACTCCGATTGTAGAGCGGGTATTAATATTGTGGGTTTATGTATTTCATTTAAAAGACCCGACGTAGCAAAGCCTTGGGTAAAAATAGTACTTGAGGCAGTTATTGTGGTTAAATAATTTTTTCGTTTTTTAAAATAGGGCACTATATGAATAAGGGAGAAACTCCATGAAAGAAAAATTAATGATTCATATAAATCACTTAGTGGGAAATGGCCCGAATAAATCCAACGAGTTATTAATAATCCTGTTAGACATAAAAAAGTAGCTAGCATCCCCTTTTCTGACGAATCATATGGTTTTATGATTTCATTGCCCAATAAGGTTATCAAATGAATTGTAATCACAATTGAAACAATAGAAAAGGAAATATGAGTTAATATATGCTCTAAAGTTGAAAATATCATAAAAAAGAAAAAAGGTGGGGATCCCCCATATTAATATTAATTACTGGGAATTTTATTTATTTTTATTATAGGATCTATTCGATCTCGTTTAGAAGATGGCATGCCGCCACTCGGACTCGAACCGAGATGCTCTAGCACTGCTTCCTAAGAGCAGCGTGTCTACCGATTTCACCATAGCGGCTTGCTCGAATTCATAATAGCCTATTTATATTCAATAGTCGAGATTGAACAAGTCAATTCAATCAAATATGTTTTTTTAGCAAAAATTAAATTGATAAAAAAAATGAGTTCAAAAGTCAATTTGAAGAATTGTTAGTTTCATTTTTTTTTTTTTTTTTTTTACTTTAAGTATCCATTTATCTTAGGGCTTTTTACGTAGTTTATGCGATTCTAAAATCGAACTCTTGTAGCTATAGAAATCTCTCGCTAGAATAAAAAGAACTTTTTTCTTTTTTTACGCTTATTGTCATGTCATTATTTCTAGTTTATCTGATTTCATAATCATAAATTTGAAACAAAAAAGAAATTTTCTCAATGAATCTAAAACTATTTTGTATTTAGAGTACTGCAAATTGATACTTGTACATAATATAATAATATCTCAACAATCAAGTTCTTTTATTGAATCTTTTATTCTTTTATTATTATTATTATTATTATATATTATTATTATTGATGATCTGAAAATGATCTGAAAATTGGAGATATATGGTAAATCCATTACATATGGTAAATGCAATAAATTAAGAAGTTAGTTTTTAACATGGAATCCATTAGTTTCAACAATCTGCCCTTCCCGAAAAGGATAAAAAATTTTATTTATTGGAATTGTAAAGGGCGATGGGGAAAAAAAGACTCCCCACCACCAAAATATGAGTGAAAACAAAAAAATAAAAAATTGTATATATTTTTTTTTAGATTTAGAATCCAGAAAAAAGAAGAATTATTCTTTTAGACCTAACATTAAGATTTTTTTTCATATTAATATAAATCTATATTAACAAATTACTGATCCAATTTTTTGGATCAAAAACATTTCGATTATTCCAATATTTTAGGACTTATTTGTTTGTCGTACAAAAAAACTTTTTGAATTCCCGGTAGAAAGAGATTTCCCTAATGACAAAGCTTTTAAGGATGCCCAATATCCTTTCATTTTCCAAATATTTTTACGAATACGTTTTTTTGATATCGAAGTACGTTTTTTTGGAACTGCCATTTAAAATTACTCATTGTTATAGTTGGATGTGAAAGACATCTATTTCTATTGTTCTATTATTTTATTATATTATTCTTATTCATTATCTATTTTTTCTCTAAATAATATAATATTCTCTTCATAAAAAAGAAATATAGATATGTCAAAGATCCACGAAAACTGGATCAAAAATGACTCGAAATAACAAAATTTTCCGTAAAACCAAAATTTTTTGGTTTGGAACTATTAGTTCGCGTTGTTTATCTCTCAAAGTTATATCTTTAGAATCTGCATGTCATAGAAATAAAATCAAACTTAATCAAACTAAAAAAAAATCTAAAAGACCTTTATTTTCGGCATTCTATACTTGATTTATAAAATATCAGGATTGTACTTTTGACTAATAATTTAATAGTCAAACTAGAAAATTCAATTTTAAAATTCGAATGAGACTAGTAATAAATCTGTTAAAAGATACGTGGTTTGATAAACAAAGGATCTCAGTCCTTTTTGATCCTTTCTCGCTAAAAAGTTCATTTTAGTTCCATATTTTTCTAAACTTTACTAATAAATTGGTTTGTTTGAAATGGAAAACAATCAATCCCATAATGAATTAGTTAATTAATTGAAAATTAGTTAATGAATTGAAATAAACTAACTAAAATTAAGAGTTTTTTTCATTAGACCGATGACCTTAGTTAATCTTATAATTCGTATTAGCATCAAGTACTCTTTTTAGGCTAAATTTTTATCCTTGCTCTATGAATATAAATTTTGATTACGATTACGATAAATTATTATATTTTTATTTTCCTATCCTATTATAAGTGTTCGTTTTTTTATATGTCACTTGGTCATATCATTTGACCAATTGTAACTTCTTTTTTGAATATTTGAACGGTTTTGAAAAGACTCAGAATATTTAATTATATATTATTAATTATTTAATTAAATTAATAAATTATATTAATATATTAATATATAAATATATAAATACTCATATATATAATCATAATCATATATATAAATAAATATAAATCTTAAATCGGTTAGTGCATATCTTGATTTTTTATTGACTTTTTCGAAAGGTAAGATCCGGTGAATCGGAAACAATTAATTAAGAATAAAAAACTTTTTTTATGGAACAGACATATCAATATGCGTGGATAATACCTTTTCTTCCACTTCCGGTTCCTATGTTAATAGGGTTGGGACTTCTTCTTTTTCCGACGGCAACAAAAAGTCTTCGCCGTATGTGGGCTTTTCAGAGCGTTTTGTTGTTAAGTATAGTTATGATTTTTTCCATGAATCTTTCTATTCAGCAAATTAATAGTAGTTCTGTCTATCAATATGTATGGTCTTGGATTATTAATAATGATTTTTCGTTAGAATTCGGATACTTGATCGATCCACTTACTTCTATTATGTCAATACTAATCACTACTGTTGGAATTTTGGTTCTTATTTATAGTGATAATTATATGTCTCATGATCACGGTTATTTGAGATTTTTTGCTTATATGAGTTTTTTCAGTACTTCTATGTTGGGATTAGTTACTAGTTCAAATTTGATACAAATTTATATTTTTTGGGAATTAGTTGGAATGTGTTCGTATCTATTAATAGGATTTTGGTTCACACGACCTGTTGCAGCAAAGGCTTGTCAAAAAGCCTTTGTAACTAATCGTGTTGGCGATTTTGGTTTATTATTAGGCATTTTAGGGTTTTATTGGGTAACGGGGAGTTTTGAATTTCGTGATTTATTCCAAATATTCAATAACTTGATTTCTAATAATGAGGTCGATTTTTTATTTGTTACCTTGTGCGCTGTTCTTTTATTTGCCGGTGCGATTGCTAAATCTGCACAATTTCCTCTTCATGTATGGTTACCTGATGCGATGGAAGGGCCGACTCCTATTTCGGCCCTTATACATGCTGCTACCATGGTAGCAGCGGGCATTTTTCTTGTAGCCCGACTTATGCCTCTTTTCATAGTCATACCCTACATAATGAATTTTATCTCTTTGATAGGGATAATAACAGTTTTTTTAGGAGCTACTTTAGCTCTTGCTCAAAAAGATATTAAGAGGGGTTTAGCCTATTCAACAATGTCTCAATTGGGTTATATGATGTTAGCTTTAGGTATGGGGTCTTATCGCAGTGCTTTATTTCATTTGATTACTCATGCTTATTCTAAAGCATTATTGTTCTTAGGATCGGGATCCGTTATTCATTCAATGGAAACTCTTGTTGGGTATTGTCCAAAAAAAAGTCAGAATATGGTGCTTATGGGAGGTTTAACAAAACATGTACCAATTACAAAAACTTCTTTTTTATTAGGTACACTTTCTCTTTGCGGTATTCCACCCCTTGCTTGTTTTTGGTCCAAAGATGAAATTCTTAATGATAGTTGGTTGTATTCACCTATTTTTGCAATAATAGCTTGGTCTACGGCGGGATTAACGGCATTTTATATGTGTCGGATTTATTTACTTACTTTTGAAGGACATTTAAACGTTAATTTTCAAAATTACAGTGGAAAAAGGAATACCCCCTTATATTCAATATCGCTATGGGGTAAAGAAGGTTCAAAAAAAAGTAACAAAAACTTTCGTTTGGTAACTTTATTAAATAAGAATGGAGGTCCTTCTTTTTTTTCAAAT